TTAGCAATTGTTCTTGAGAAATGACCCGGTTTGGCCCATTCCTCGAAAGAAGTTTTTACGGGATCCCTATCTACCAAAATTTTGACTTCTGGTTCCGGCGAACGAATAATCATTGAGTCCTCCTCTTTCCGGACAACACATACAAAGAAACCCGCCAACAGTCAAGTAATTAGTGAACCTATGAGAGAGGGTTATAATTAGTTTCTTTATCTTCTATCTCCCATCGATTTGATTTAGTTATTCACTAGAGCAATTATGATCTGGAAGTCGCGATCCGGGGCAAGTGTTCGGATCTATTATGACATAGTCATGGGGCGCTTAACGGACCTTTTTTATCTTATAAAAGATTTTCGGGGCTTTAAATTGGTAAAAAAACAATTTTTTTTGTGCAACCTAGTGTATTTATTAATATCTCAGTTAATATCTCAGTTAGAAGTTCCTAGATGGTGCTACGTCTTCCATCGACGACAGGGAGCCTATTAATTATTTAATCGATTCTGAACTTAATTATTACTCTAGTCGAAATTACATAGGCAGTTATGGGTCATTCCTAATTACTAATGCAATAGTCCAGTATCTATCTTTTTAGTCATTCAAAAGTTAGTTTTAATAGCGGAACCGAAAAATAAATATATATTCTCTACTCTATCTGCGTATCGTTTATACCCACAAAATACCCGAGGAAATAGAATAAGATCTTCGAAAGGAAAGGATATAATGAAATTCTTTGATTGTTTTTTCCAAAAAAAGGATCCATTTCATTTGACTGATGGGGCCAACAAACAATTAATTCTAAAAAAATCAAAAGAAAGAGTGCTCTTATTCGAAACGTCTCGTAATCTTCAACCAATTTTGCGCTTCAATATAATTACCAGGCGTAAGCGCTATAGCTTGTTTCCAATACTCAGCGGCTTGATCGAACCAAGCCTCCGCAATTTCAGAATCGCCCTGCCGAATGGCCTGTTCTCCTCGGTCGGAATAGGTGGGTCAATTCCTTTCCTTAGAACCGTACTTGAGAGTTTCCTACCTCATACGGCTCAGCATTCAATCCTTGCAGTACCAACTTTTTTTTTAATAATTGAATGAGATTTCTGCTAGATCTATCCCATTTTTTCTCGGGGTAACTAAAAGAGGTTAATTCCATAAGTTTCAAACTTGAATATTGATTACTAATCATTTTTTGAGTTTTATCTTTTCTCCCACTTTCAAAAGAATAAAGCATAAGCATTTCCACTCGTACTAGAATTTTCTGAAAGTTAACTATCTCGGTTTCATAGAGAAATTAATATAGAATTTTTGAAAAAGTCTTTTTTTCTTTATTATGAAAAAAAGACTTACTATCTTTGGGATCTAATACTACACCGCTGCTCAATCCCTTAGTGGATCAGCTTTATTACATAAGTTGATTCCTAACTTTTATCTTATATCATAATTTTATATCATAATATAAGTAAGTAAGCAGTTCTTATTGTATCGGCCACAAACCTCACTAATTGATCTTTACGGTGCTTTCTCTATCAATTAGATCTATTATCCATAGAATAAAGTATCTAGGCATATCTATTTCTTCATACTTCGACTTCTATGAAGAAGTTCCTTTCTTTGCTACAGCTGATAAAAATCGTTTTTTTTTTGAACGATGCATATGTAGAAAGCCCTTTTTCCAGTTATTTGTTCTAGTATTTAGAGGGGATTCACTCTTTTATCTTTCCTTTTTTCTTTCTATAGTGGAGATAGTCGCACGTAATGACAGATCACAGCCATATTATTAAAAGCTTGGGGTAAGAACGGGTTTCGTTCTAGTGCCCGAAAATAATATTCCAAGGCTTTGGTATGTTCTCCGTTACTTGTGTGGATAAGGCCTATGTTATAGAGTATATAGCTTCGATCATAGGGATCAATTTCTAGTCGCATAGCTTCATAATAATTCTGTAAAGCTTCGGCATAATTTCCTTCGGATTGAGCCGACATCCGTTACGGTCGTCGTTCGAGTCAAAGAATCTCCGTTCCAGAACCGTACGCGAGATTTCCACCTCATACGGCTCCTCCCTTATGTGCATAATGAGAATAATAGATGGAATCAAAACAAAAAAGATTGAAATATTCTCCTTATTGACTGAGTGGGGCTAGTGTTTTTACAAGAAATCTCTAGCCAACCTTCCTGCAAAAGATCTTTGCTTAACATCAAATGTGTTGATACTAGATAAATAAAAAAAGGTAACTTCAACAATTTCTTTGTCCCTCACGCCCCTTAATTTCCAGGAATTCCTCACTTCAACAGTCTTCGATGGTTATACGGGTATCAAAAATACGAACGAGATGGATGTTTGTTGGCCCAACCATTCTTCTTAGTTCCGATCTCGATAAGGAAATGGGATAATTTATAACAAAGTTTTTGTGTTGTTGATTCCTAAGCGTAGTGCTTCTTCCCCTATGCCGCCTATTGGTACTAATTGGAGGAGGGTTGCCCTGCAATACATAACCTATGGATAAGTGTAAC